TCTTTCTAACCAAACAATTACTAGTACACCTATTGTGATTCCTAATACAGTAGTCAAAATATAGACAAGCATCCATATGATCCCATAGACCTCTTGTAAGGATTCCAATCTGGAAAAAGAATTGATAGCTTGTACTTCTGTTGTATCAATTATCATTTCAACGATCAACTTCTCCCATAATGATATCTATGCTACCTAGTATCGTCATAATATCAGCCAATTTCATTTTTTTAACTAACTGAGGAAGAATTTGCAAATTGATAAAACCGGGTGGGCGAATTTTCCATCTCCAGGGAAAAACACTCTGATCTCCTATCAGAAAAATTCCCAATTCTCCTTTTGGGGTTTCGACTCTTACATAAAGTTCTTGCTGTGATAATTCAAAAGTCGGAGAAGGTTTCTTACTAATGAATCGATAATCAAAATCATTCCATTCGGGATCCCTTACTCTATCAAAGCGTCGGATTTCTAAATTCTCATAGGGCCCCCCTGGAATTCCTTCTAGAGCCTGTTGAATAATTTTTATAGATTCTGTCATTTCGCTGATTCGTACTAAATAACGAGCTAACGAATCCCCTTCTTTTTGCCATTGTACTTCCCAATCAAATTCGTCGTAACACTCATAATGATCAACTTTACGAAGATCCCATTGTATTCCGGAAGCTCGTAGCATTGGTCCTGATAAACCCCAATTTATTGCTTCTTCTCCGCCAATAATGCCTACTCCTTCAACTCGTTCTAAAAAAATAGGATTCTGTGTAATAAGCTTTTGATATTCAGCAACCCCTGTTAAAAAATAATCGCAAAAATCTAAACATTTATCTATCCATCCATGAGGTAGATCAGCAGCTACTCCTCCGAGACGAAAATAATTATGCATCATTCGCATACCGGTGGCAGCTTCGAATAGGTCATATATCAATTCTCGTTCTCGAAAAATATAGAAGAAGGGGGTCTGTGCCCCAATATCTGCCATAAAAGGGCCAAGCCATAACAAATGCGAAGCTATACGACTCAACTCCAACATAATGACTCTGATGTAGCTCGCCCTTTTAGGTACTTGAATATTGCCTAACTGCTCTGGTGCATTTACAGTTATTGCTTCTGTGAACATAGTAGCTAAATAATCCCAACGTGTTACATAAGGCAAATATTGTATAATTGTTCGGTTTTCTGCAATTTTTTCCATTCCTCTGTGTAAATAACCCAATATTGGTTCGCAGTCAATAACATCTTCACCATCTAGAGTAACGATCAGTCGAAGAACACCATGCATTGATGGGTGGTGAGGACCCATATTGACTATCATGAGGTCTTTTCTTGTAGCTGGTGCAGTCATAGGTTTTTCCCCATTCATTCTTCCATGAATTGCTGAAAGTGAAAAAAAAAAAGAAGTTCATCAAAATTTAAACGATCAAAAAGATTCTTCAAATTAACGAGTTTTTATCTCTCGAATATCCAACTGACCAATTATTTCTTTATAACGTACTCTATTTTTTTTTGACAAATAAGCCAATAGCCGTTGACGTTTTCCCAGAATTTTCCGTAGACCTCTTTGAGATAAATAGTCTTTTTTGTGCAATTCCAAATGTGAAGTAAGTCTCCGTATCTTATTGGTAAAACTGACTACTTGAAATTCAACAGACCCCCTGTTTTCTTTCTTTTCTTCTTGTGAAGTAACGGAAATGAATGAATTTTTGACCATAAAAGAATTTCCTCCTCCTTTTTTTACTTTACAGATATGTAATTTTATCGATCAGAAATAATAATGCCAGTAATTTGAATGTGATATACATAATGATCTTAATTTCTTTATCGACTCCTAATTTTATCAATTAAAATGAATTAATCAAATTGGATTCGAATAGGGATACAAAAGGATGGTACGTTTTTGCATTCACAAAAGCGAATAATTTATATTTAAACCGAAAATGAAGAAGATTTTGTTGATTCAATTCACTTTTTATCTAATTGATACTTTATTGATGTATATTAGAATGGGATGTAAGACAAGGTATGTGTACATCTGTTTACTTTCATATACCATATACGGTATAGGATATATAGGAAAAATACGGTATTACCATTAACCAATTTTCAATCGTGGATACATACGTAGTCTTAACATATTGATACGACTGCCATTATTCGTATCAAACCAATAGCGATTCATACAAGCTAAATCTTCTAATCGATAATTCGGCCAAAGAAAGAACTTTAATTGAATTAATTCATTTTTATCACTATCAAGATGTTTACTTTCATCCAAAAATGGACTCCAGTTTTTTACGTTGTTCTCGTTACAAAATACCGGATTTCTATTCACACCATTTTTATTCGTTGAACTGAAACAAATTAAAATTCTCAATTCTCTACGACGTCTAGATGATAAAATATTTTCAGGAACAAGTAAATTCGAATGATTTTTATCTCTATTTCCAGTCATTCTTTGATGTTTTGAAATAGATTCATCAAAATTCTTCTTATCAACATATCCTCGTTCTCGATATCTTTGATTAATTTGGCGTTTACTCTTATGAACCAATGAAATACCTATGGTTTGATACATAATAAATTGTCCATCATTTTTTACAGACAGACGAACCGATTCGATAATCAATATCCCTTTTTTCATCAATTCTGTAAGAGGTAAATTCTTCTGAATCAGCATTATATTCAGACTCATTTCTCTTCTTTGAATAGCGGATATAGTAATTTTTCTTGGGTTTCTCAGTCTAAGCAGGAGACAATATACCTTAATATTATTGATCATTCTTTGATTCAAAGCATCGTCCCATCTCAATTGAAAAAGCAAATATCGTTTCAGGAAGAAATTTAGTTCTGCTTCCGTGTTGCTCTTGTATTGTTTTTTCGTTTTACGTTTTTTCATGTCTGATCGCGCATAATCTTCTTCAATATCTTTTTGTTGGTTTGAGAGAAGGGATCCAAGATTTCTTTGGTTTTGTGCATCTGAACCACGATCTCGTCGATCTGCGGGTTCTTTTTCTTCTTGATTTCGATTCTTTAATTCAAAAGATTTTTTTTCTTCATTCGATGGTATAAAAAAATTCCCTTTTGGCTTTCCATTGACGTTTTTATTTTCACTAACATTTTCATTTATATTCAAATTTAAAAGAAGTAATTTTCTTGGTATAATCCATGGTTTCATTTTATATGCATTATAAAGTAGCACAAATTCGGGGAAGAACCAAAGTTCCAGATTGGATATAGAACAATTTAGTATTTCTTCATTCATTCCCATCCAATCAAAAAAGATTTTTTTATGATTGGGTGGATTGATTTCTAGATCTTGATGAATTGTAAGATAAAAAAGACCTTTCTTATCAATTTTATCAATTATTGGGTAATTATTAGTTCCAATCTTAGTTTTTTTATTACTGTTGGAATCGATCTTGATCCAGGCCTCAATATTTACTTTTTTTCTAAGACAAAACTTGAGAATTTTCCAATCAAAATATTTTCTATCTGGATTTTTTTCCATATACATAATATCACCTCTTCCTAGATAATTATTGATAGGAATACCCCCCCATTTATCAACTAATTTGCCTTTAGGTGTGTTGTAATTATAAGAAATCTTTTGATTCGTAGTTACTTGTAATGGTGATCCATAAACAGAAATATATGAGTTCCTCTTAGTTTCATAATTAATAGATTGATATGATAAAAGATCATATTTAAAGTATTTTTGAAAATTATCTTTTTGATTCGATAATGAATATACTTCAGAATTTTTTTGTTTTTTGTAATAAAGTAATTGGTTTTTTTCATATGAATTCCATTTCTTTAAATCTTTCTTTTGAGCTGTACGACATTGATTGACTCTATTTCGCCATTTTTGTGGGATTAATCTAGACCATCTAATCTGAGATAAATCGTATTGATAATGACCTCTTAACCAGTTTTTCCATTGATTCGCTCCATAACTCCGAAATTTCTTATATCTTAATTCAGAATGAATTATTCCTTGTGTTCCAAAAGAATCCTTTATCTCAGTCTTAAGAAAAAAAGATGTTCCGTGATATTGAAGAACAGATCTTAATTTATCCAAGTGGGTTTGGGATAAATTGTAAAATACATATGCTTGTGACAAGGCGGATAAGTCACAAAAAATCGGTGAATTCCTTTTACTATTACTAATATTATAAAGTGACTTTTTTATAGTCGAAATAAAGTGAATTGTATTTTGATTTGTTTTATTAATTCTTTCTTGATTTGTTTCATTAGTGTAAATGTATTTATCAATCATTTTTTTTGTTGATTCAAGAAAAAGTTGTATATTGATTTGGGGAATATTAATGATACACCGAAAGACATCTATGTAGATTCTTTCAATGAAAATTTTTATAAAATAATGTAATTTACTGATTAATCGAGCATTTCTTCTTTTTAATATTTGCCAAATATTTTTTAGTGATTCTAGTCTTTTGGCATTATAAGTTGTTTTGTTAGAATTAATATTTATTCCTGGAGTTACTTTTTTTTTGTCGTTTGTAATTTTTTCTATTTGATTTCTAATTGTGCGTGTTCTATCAGTCAGATCCTTCAGTTTTTTTTCTGTCAGGGAATAATTTGTCCAATCTGTAGATCGAATTTGATTAAACGATTCATGAATTATCTGATTGTTGATTATCGAATCTTTTTCTTTTTTAGTTTCACTTAATTCATATACTTCTCTCAATCTAAATAACAGAATTTGATTTACTTTTGAAAGTACTTTTCTTATTCTTTTTATAAATAGAACACTTTTGATGACCCAATTTTTTGTTTCTTTTGAGACTGTTAGAAAAAAGTTTGTTCTTCCCTTTAAAACTCTTAAAACTAGAAAATATTTCTTTTTCAATTTTGTAATTTTTTTTTTGAGTTCTTTAAAAATGGGCTCAAAAAAAGAAGGTCTTTTTCGGGGAGAACCAAAAGGAAGTTCAGCTTCCATTCCCCAAACCGTTAAAAAACAAAAATCATCTTTTTTTTTTATTTTT